CTAGCCGAAGTGAATTTTAGTAGAATAAAATGCATTTTATGACATTTCAATCTGACAATAGCAACATAATAACATCACCGCAATTTTGATAAAAAAAAACAACAAAAGAAGGGGTCAAGTCAAATAGTCTTCTTCAAAATCTACATACTATGGCTAGGAATGTGGTACTAAGGAATTCCCGGCATCTCGTAGAAAAAGAGTATAAACAAACAAAAGGCTTTTTAGAATTTCATTTTTTATCATAGATAATCATAATTACTAAAAATAATTTGGTTCTTTTTACAAATTTGATGTCGATAAATCCGCGAGTCTAGAAATTCATTTCGGACAATTGAACCTTCTCGAACTGTTTCTTTTTAAGAACCAAAAAGATTTGTGCCAAAATAACAGATGCGAAGAAGAACAAAAGGCCTTGTACACGTAATGGATCTTGAAGTACTATTTCTGCATCTCCCTGACCAAATCCGCCCACATTAGGATTACTTGTCAACGGTTGATCCAATTTGATAGATTCGCCTTCTGAAATAAGAAGTTCTGGCCCCCGAGGGATAATATCAACCACTTGACGTCCATCCGATGTATCCGCTATGGTTATTTCGTATCCCCCCTTTTCTTTTCGTAGGATTTTGCTTACTATACCTGATGCTGTAGCATTATAAACTGTATTGTTACTCTTGCTCCCGTCAGGATAAATCTGGCCCCTTCCCCTGTTTCCGCCTACGTAAATAGGATATTTTAAGAAGTGAATGTCTTTCTTAGTAGCGGGGTCGGGGGAAAGAATAGGAAAGGTTATTTCACTATATTTCTGACCAGGAACAGGGCCTATGACAAGAATATTCTTTTGATTGGGGCGATAGCTCTGAAAAGACAGATTGCCCATCTTTTCTTTTATCTCGGGGGAAATACGATCGAGAGGGGCTAATTCAAAACCCTCTGGTAAAATAAGAACAGCCCCCACATTCAAAGCGCCTTTTTTACCATTAGCAAGAACTTGTTTCAGTTGCATATCATAAGGAATTCGAACAACTGCTTCAAATACAGTATCGGGAAGTACCGCTTGCGGAACCTCAATATCGACCGGTTTATTAGCTAAATGGCAATTGGCGCATACAATACGTCCAGTCGCTTCTCGTGGATTTTCATAACCCTGCTGTGCAAAAATGGGATATGCATTTGAAATGGATGTACGAGTTATGATATATATCATGAGCGATACGGAAATAGATCGAGTAATCTGTTCCTTTATCCAAGAAAAAGTATTTCTAGTTTGCATGGTCCAAGCATTGATCCCAAAAATTTCTACAATAAATTGGGGTAGGTCACTAATGGAGTTTCCTATCCACGATTCTGTTATTTACTGGAATAATTTGACTGGATTAATAGAAATTAATTTCTATTTTTATAGGAATATAGGAGGAATCCGCGGGATGGCTAGAAATATAAAGCGATTTTCAACGCTTTGCTTATATACAACTACAAAGTAAGAAACATTATAATTGGATTAGGTAGATAATTTTTCAGTCATTCATTGAATGATAAATCACTACAAGTGACGGAGATACGCGATTTAAATAACGGAAAATCCAATATTTGAAAATTGTATCTACAATGACTGGAAAAGTGGAAACAAGGCCAGATATAATTTGATCATTCTGAACAAATCCAAAATCCTTGTAGACAAAGCCAATCAGCAGTTCCCAACCATGCGGCGAATGAAATCCGATACACAAATCAGTTAATAAAAGAAGAGAAAAAGCTTTTATTGTGTCACTTAAGTTATATAGGAATTCCTGAGCCCAAGAGTTAAGAATAAAAAGTTCTTTATTACCCAAAATAGAATAACCACTTAGAATAATGAAACAGATTATATTTGTCGAGAAGTGCAAAATCGTATGAATACGACCCTCGTTGTGTATCTTGATTAATTGGATTGTTTCTTTGTGAATTCCTATACCAAGGTTTTGTAGATGTGTCTCCGAGTATTCCTTGATCATTTCCTCTAACAAGAGAAGTTCCTCTAATTCTATAAATTTTTCTAGAATACTCTTTTCTTCAATATCATTCAAAAAAGTTTCGGATTGCCTAGTATTACACCAATTAGTAACCCAAGATTCCAGACTTTTTTGAAATGAGAGAGAAATCCACCAGGGCAAAAATACTATAGATGCAAGATATAAAAGAGGAGTGAATGCTTTCTTTTTTGCCATTTTTCACTGTGAATTGTTAATGAACCCATCTCATCCGTCGACTCTATGTAATCTAATATTTCTCTCACGCATCAGTTCTATTAAAAGTCTCAATTCCAACAAGTAAAAAGGGGGGAATTTCCTTATTTAGAAATGGTTGATTATGAGATATTTCAATTTTTTTCTTATTTTTTTTTATTGAGTTGTGTATATTTCGATACATATAAAAGATCCCCAAAAGAGTTTTTTTATACTTGTTCCATATATGTCTGCTTTGACTCGAATGAATGTTCTGAAGAAACCTCGATTAAGTTATGTTATATATGTTATAGAATTATTCTTGCGTTTTTGCCCTTCTGCTGAGAAAGCATTCATTTCTCGGCTCATTTCTTAAAATACTTCAATTGGTACACGCAAGAAATAGGCCAATTCAGCAGCTTTTTGTTCCATTTCCCGTGGAGTAAAATTCTCATCAGTACGAGTCAATGGAATGGCTCCCTGGCCTCTGATATCCATATAAAGGACACGCCGAGCATAAATACCCTCTTTAACTTCTATTCTGATGGACTGAATATCTTTTATAAAAAATCGGAGGAAGACCCGACGATTTTTTCCAGGAAATCCCCAACGAAAGATACACACTATTCCGTCTTTTCTATCAAATCGATCATAACCACTACCTACATTCCACGAAATTGTGCACCACAAATAGGAGCTAATAAAAAGACCCGCGATCCCGTAGAAAGACATCACAATTCCTTGTGGAAAAAAAACTATTTGCTGAGACGGAAATAAAGATATCAAATTTCTACCAAGATAACTCGAGGTTCCAACCAACAAGAATCCTAATGAACCTAAAAAAAGGATAACAGCCCAGCAGAAATTACTTGTTTTTCGAGCCCCCGTTATAGGTTCTATCCATATATGTTCTGATCGACAACTCATACTTTATCCAGTTACTTTTTTTTATTGAGAGAATACCCCAAATGAATTTGACTTTAGTCCGTTTGTTTCCGAAGTAACCCGCATCAACTAGTACTAGTTTGATGTGAACCTTTAGGAGTAATTCATTAAATTGGTTAGATCTAAACTAATAACATACCCTTCGTATGATCTCACTAAAGATAGCCACATGCATATAGATAGACCAACTTTACAGTTCAGCCATCCGCCGATTCGGGTCTATTTGAAAATCGCTAGAATATAGTATTTTCTGGAGACATAAGAGTTTTTCGGCGGAAGCCGCTTATACCAATTTGTCTAAATGGATATCTGTGTTATGATACAAGCGTAAATTTTGAAAAAAAAAATAGATGAGAGTTTGTGCCATCGGCTCTAAACAATCTTGTTTTTTTGAACATGAAGAAATAAAGAAGCCATTGCGATTGCCGGAAATACTAGGCCTACTAAAGGGACCAAAACAGAGGGAAAGTTAAGAGTTGTCATAGAATGGGTACCTCGATTTACTATTTGTACCTGTTATTTTTATTTAGATTTTATATTTATTATTTAGAATATAAAGATATCTTATTATATATAAAGAATAAAGATATCTTATTATAATTTGATAATTCTAAATTGGAATTATATATACTTATATCTATACTTAATATCTATTCTATTAAGTATAGATATAAGTATATATCTAAGTGAGTATATAATGTAGTTTTTCATTTCATCTTTCTACATGAAAGATTTGAAAGGATATGAATGCGATATTATTTTATTCATTTTTTGCTCTTGTCTTCGAATTTCATTTACTAAGCACTTAAAAATAAATTAGATTCTATTTATATTGAAGGGTTTGTTAGAATGCCATCCAGCAGGGATTCTTAGTAAAAATAAGATTATCGTAAGATATAGAAAGATAAAAAATTCTATATTTTCTATATTTTATAGATTAGATTTTAATTTAATTATATATGACGAGAAGAAGATATTTTTTATTTGCCTACTTTCACGAAAATAAGAATTTCATCTTTTATCTTGTTGATAGAGACTTCTTGATCAATAATCAGAAATATAGAAAAAAGAGGCAGATTTTCTATTTTCTGTGACTTTTGATTCTTTGATACAATTAGATCTTATGTCAACAAAGACAACCCTATTCGTCTAATTTTGATTCAAAGGAAAGAAAGTGTGGAGTTGAAATAACTCACTCAGAACGCTTTTTAAAGGATTACGTGGTACGATTAGATCGAATAAGCCCTTCTGAAATAAATACTCAGACGCTTGTGAACCGTCGGGTACTGTTTTATTCAATGTTTGTTCAATTACTCTTTTACCCGCAAAGGCAATGTAGGCATTGGGTTCGGCAATAATGATATCCCCCAACATACCAAAACTAGCTGTCACCCCACCGGTAGTAGGAGATGTAAGGATTGGTACATAGAATAACTTTTTATTTGATTGATAATCATATAAAGCAGAAGATATTTTAGCCATTTGCATCAAGCTCAAACTTCCTTCTTGCATGCGTGCCCCTCCAGAAGCACACACTATAATAAGAGGTAGAAATTCTTTAGTAGCGTATTCAATCAAACGGGTAATTTTCTCCCCCACTACGGATCCCATACTACCCCCCATAAACTGAAAATCCATAACCGCAATTGATACGGTAATACCGTTTAGTTGCCCTATGCCTGTTTGAACAGCCTCGGTTAATCCTGTTTTTCTTTGATAAGAATCGATACGCTTTTTATAAGGCTCCTCCTCCGAATGAAATTGAATGGGATCCAGAGAGACCATGTCTTCATCCATAGGCTCCCAAGTACCCGGATCGATCGAAAGTTCAATTCTATCTGAACTACTCAT